CTTCCTTTCTTCAAACGGAACGAACAGAGATAGAATCAGATCGATTCCCGAAATGCCTTTTTGGATCTTCCTCAATGTCCCGGCTATTTACGAAACGTGAGAAGCAGATGAATAATCATCTGCTTCCGAAAGAAATCGAAGAATTTCTTGGGAATCCTACAAGATCAATTCGTTCTTTTTTCTCTGACAGATGGTCAGAACTTCATCTGGGTTCGAATCCTACTGAGAGGTCCACTAGAGATCAGAAATTTTTGAAGAAAAAACAAGATGTTTCTTTTGTCCCTTCCAGGCGATCGGAAAATAAAGAAATGGTTGATATATTCAAGATAATTACGTATTTACAAAATACCGTCTCAATTCATCCTATTTCATCAGATCCGGGATGTGATATGGTTCCGAAGGATGAACCAGATATGGACAGTTCCAATAAGATTTCATTCTTGAAAAAAAATCCATTTTTGGATTTATTTCATCTATTCCATAACCGGAACAAAGGGGGATACACGTTACACCACGATTTTGAATCAGAAGAGAGATTTCAAGAAATGGCAGATCTATTCACTCTATCAATAACCGAGCCGGATCTGGTGTATCATAGGGGATTTGCCTTTTCTATTGATTCCTACGGGTTGGATCAAAAAAAATTCTTGAATGAGGTATTCAACTCCAGAGATGAATCGAAAAAGAAATCTTTATTGGTTCTACCTCCTCTTTTTTATGAGGAGAATGAATCTTTTTATCGAAGGATCAGAAAAAAATCGGTCCGGATCTACTGCGGGAATGATTTGGAAGATCCAAAACTAAAAACAGCGGTATTTGCTAGCAACAACATCATGGGGGCAGTCAATCAATATAGATTGATCCGAAATCTGATTCAAATCCAATATAGCATCTATGGGTACATAAGAAATGTATCGAATCGATTCTTTTTAATGAATAGATCCAATCGCAACTTCGAATATGGAATTCAAAGGGATCAAATAGGAAATGATACTCTGAATCATATAACTATAATGAAATATACGATCAACCAACATTTATTGAATTTGAAAAAGAGTCAGAAGAAATGGTTTGATCCTCTTATTTCTCGAACCGAGAGATCCATGAATCGGGATCCTGATGCATATAGATACAAATGGTCCAATGGGAGCAAGAATTTACAGGAACATTTGGAACATTTCGTTTCTGAACAGAAGAACCGTTTTCAAGTAGTGTTCGATCGATTACGTATGAATCAATATTCGATTGATTGGTCCGAGGCTATCGACAAACAAGATTTGTCTAAGTCACTTCGTTTCTTTTTGTCCAAGTCACTTCTCTTTTTGTCCAAGTCACTTCCCTTTTTCTTTGTGAGTATCGGGAATACCCCCATTCATAGGTCCGAGATCCACATCTATGAATTGAAAAGTCCGAATGATCAACCCTGCAATCAGTTGTTAGAATCAATAGGTGTTCAAATCGTTCATTTGAATAAATTGAAACCCTTCTTATTGGATGATCGTGATACTTCCCAAAGACCGAAATTCTTGATCAATGGAGGAACAATATTACCATTTTTGTTCAAAAAGATACCAAAGTGGATGATTGACTCATTCCATACTAGAAATAATTGCGGAAAATCCTTTGATAACACGGATTCCTATTTCTCAATGATATCCCACGATCGAGACAATTGGCTGAATCCCGTGAAACCATTTCATAGAAGTTCATTGATATCTTCTTTTTATAAAGCAAATCGACTTCGATTCTTGAATGATCCACATCACTTCTGGTTCTATTGTAACAAAAGATTCCCTTTTTCTGTGGAAAAGACCCGTATCCATAATGATGATCTTACATATGGACAATTCCTCAATATCTTGTTCATTCGCAACAAAAAATTTTCTTTGTGCGTCGGTAAAAAAAAACATATTTTTTGGGAGAGAGAGACTATTTCACCAATCGAGTCACAGGTATCTGTCATACCTAACGATTTTCTACAAAGTGGTGATGAAACGTATAACTTGTACAAATCTTTCCATTTTCCAATTCGATCCGATCCGTTCGTTCGTAGAGCTATTTACTCGATCGCAGACATTTCTGCAACATTTCTAAGAGAGGAACAAATAGTCAATTTTGAAAGAACTTATTGTCGGCCTCTTTCAGATATGAATCTATCTGATTCAGAAGGGAAGAACTTGCATCAGTATCTCAGTTTCAATTCAAACATGGGTTTGATTCACACTCCATGTTCTGAGAAATATTTACCATCCGGAAAGAGGAAAAAACGGAGTCTTTGTCTAAAGAAATACGTTGAGAAAGGGCAGATGTATGGAACCTTTCAACGAGATAGTGCTTTTTCAAATCTCTCAAAATGGAATCTGTTCCAAACATATACGCCATGGTTCCTTACTTCGACAGGGTGCAAATATCTAAATTTCGCCCTTTTAGATACTTTTTCAGACCCATTGCCAATACTAAGTAGCAGTCAAAAATTTGTATCCATTTTTCATGATATTATGTATGGATCAGATATATCATGGCCAATTCCTCAGAGGATTCTTCCACAATGGACTCTGATAAGTGAGATTTCGAATAAGTGTTTACAGAATCTTCTTCTGTCCGAAGAAATGATTCATCGAAATAATGAGTCACCCGTTCCATTGATATGGGCACATCTGAGATCAAGAAATGCTTGGGAGTTCCTCTATTCAATCCTTTTCCTTCTTCTTGTTGCTGGATATCTCGTTCGTATCCATCTTCTCTTTTTTTCCCGAGCCTCTAGTGAGTTACAGACAGAGTTAGAAAAGATAAAATCTTTGATGATTCCATCATACATGATTGAGTTGCGAAAACTTCTGGATAGGTATCCTACATCTGAACTGAATTCTTTTTGGTTAAAGAATCTCTTTCTAGTTGCTCTGGAACAATTAGGAGATTCTCTGGAAGAGATACGGGGTTCCGCTTTTGGTGGCAACATGCTATTGGGTGGTGGTCCCGCTTATGGGGTCAAATCAATATGTTCTAAGAAGAAATATTTGCATATAAATCTCATCGATCTCATAAGTATCATACCAAATCCCATCAATCGAATCACTTTTTCGAGAAATACGAGACATCTAAGTCGTACAAGTAAAGAGATCTATTCATTGATAAGAAAAAGAAAAAATGTGAACGGTGATTGGATTGATGATAAAATGGAATCCTGGGTCGCGAACAGTGATTCGATTGATGATGAAGAAAGAGAATTCTTGGTTCAGTTCTCCACCTTAATGACAGAAAAAAGGATTAATCAAATTCTATTGAGTCTGACTCATAGTGATCCTTTATCAAAGAATGACTCTGGTTATCAAATGATTGAACAACCGGGATCAATTTACTTACGATACTTAGTTGACATTCAGAAAAAGTATCTAATGAATTATGAGTTCAATAGATTCTGTTTAGCAGAAAGACGGATATTCCTTGCTCATTATCAGACAATCACTTATTCACAAACCTCGTGTGGGGCTAATAGTTTTCATTTCCCATCTCATGGAAAACCCTTTTCGCTCCGCTTAGCCCTATCCCCTTCTAGGGGTATTTTAGTGATAGGTTCTATAGGAACTGGACGATCCTGTTTGGTCAAAAACCTAGCGGCAAACTCCTATGTTCCTTTCATTACGGTATTTCCGAACAAGTTCCTGGATGACAAGTCTAAAGAGTATCTTATTGATGATATTGATGATAGTGACGATATCCATATTGATGATAGTGACGATATTGATGATGACCTTGATACGGAGCTGCTAACTATGACGAATGTGCTAACTATGTATATGACGCCGAAAATAGACCGATTTGATATCACCCTTCAATTCGAATTAGCAAAAGCAATGTCTCCTTGCATAATATGGATTCCAAACATTCATGATCTGTATGTGAATGAGTCGAATTACTTATCCCTCGGTCTATTAGAGAACTATCTCTCCAGGGATTGTGAAAGATGTTCCACTAGAAATATTCTTGTTATTGCTTCGACTCATATTCCCCAAAAAGTGGATCCCGCTCTAATAGCTCCGAATAAATTAAATACATGCATTAAGATACGAAGGCTTCTTATTCCACAACAACGAAAGCACTTTTTCATTCTTTCATATACTAGGGGATTTCACTTGGAAAAGAAAATGTTCCATACTAACGGATTCGGGTCCATAACCATGGGTTCCAATGCACGAGATCTTGTAGCACTTAGCAATGAGGCCCTATCAATTAGTATTACACAGAAGAAATCAATTATAGAAACTAATACAATTAGATCCGCTCTTCATAGACAAACTTGGGATTTGCGATCCCAGGTAAGATCGGTTCAGGATCATGGGGTCTTTTTCTATCAGATAGGAAGGGCTGTTGCACAAAATGTACTTCTAAGTAATTGCCCCATAGATCCTATATCTATCTATATGAAGAAGAAATCATGTAAGGAAGGAGATTCCTATTTGTACAAATGGTACTTCAAACTTGGAACGAGCATGAAGAAATTAACGATACTTCTTTATCTTTTGAGTTGTTCTGCCGGATCGGTCGCTCAAGATCTTTGGTCTTCACCCGGACCCGGATCCGGTGAAAAAAATAGGATCACTTCTTATGGATTCGTTGAGAATGATTCTGATCTAGTTCATGGCCTATTAGAAGTAGAAGGCGCTCTGGCGGGATCCTCACGGACAGAAAAGGATTGCAGTCAGTTTGATAATAACCGAGTGACATTACTTCTTCGGTCCGAACCAAGGAATCCGTTAGATATGATGCAAAATGGATCTTTTTCTATCGTTGATCAGAGATTTTTCTATGAAAAATACGAATCGGAGTTTGAAGAAGGGGAAGGGGCCCTCGACCCGCAACAGATAGAGGAGGATTTATTCAATCACATAGTTTGGGCTCCTAGAATATGGCGCCCTTGTGGCAATCTATTTGATTGTATCGAAAGGCCCACTGAATTGGGATTTCCCTATTGGGCCGGGTCATTTCGGGGCAAGCGGATC